TCTTGTGACACATCGATTGGGTTCCCACCCCAGCTCTGAGTTAACTATTTCAGAGCTCTATCCCTTTCTTTCTCCGTTTAGCCGGGTCTAGTTTTCCTCTCACCCGGAAGGTGGCTAACTCCTTGGTCTTACGAGCCGCTTACGCTAACTCAAGCAGGTACCGGGAGGGACATCTTAGGCAGTAGAATCGAGCGGTGCCGTTCAGTGACTACATACGAGTTTATGAATCAATGAAATTTCCTCTTCTATTGTAGCGATACGAACTCAGAAGCAATAGTAAAAGAAGCTATCATCTCCGGGGGGAGTCAGATGATTGTCTGGACTGGTTCTTTTGAGGGAGGCCTCTAAATTGCACGGGTCCAAGCTTGATTGATTGATTCTTTTAAAACTAGCTCCTGTAACCAATCTCACCATTAGCATTTTCACCATTATAATGGAAACTCCATTCTGTGGATTAAAGCCCTTCTTTAAAGAAGTCCTCTAACTAGATCAGCTAAGTAGGTAGCTTCGCTCAATTGATTCTATAACTCACCATAGCAAGGCTGTCTGAGTCGTTACTAACAACCGAGAAGCCAGCTGATAGCTCATCGGATCATGCAGCTCCTGATCTGGTCATAGAAAGAAGGAAGTCCGAACTCAAAGCCAGTGTCTGAGCCTTAGTAGACTGGAAGCCAGATAAGGAAGTCTGGTCGGGCAGAAAAAGGATAGCTGAAAGTGGGGCATTGATTTACAACCAAAAATCCTATCTTGAAAATGACATCTTCGTGAAATAGAGCCGTCTCCAACTGAGGTCTTCTCGCCAGGAAGATTCGATCCGCCTCTGTACTTTTTGATTGCCACTTCTTTACTAGAGATTTGAAGCCCTCTTCTTTATTTAGCTATTGAGCGCTACCTTTCTGCGTCAATCTTGTTTTCGTAAGCTGCAAGAAAGGAGAGAGAGGCAGGCTATCTCTTTTTGGCTTGTATTTGGTCGTCCGGGGCATTCTTCACTCCTTCGCGAGGCCTCTATGTACTACATAAGGGGCGGACTAAGGGCCCATTGGTTCTACCTTCTTTTCTTTGTCGGCCATAGCTAAATGGTTAAACATTTGAAGTTCTTTCCTTGGTCTTCATTCAGTGAAAGGGTCGTGAAGCAGCTTACTTTCCTTTCATTCCAATATGGCTTGCGACTTCATCTGAATCTGGATCTTCCCCTGCAATTGGGATTGGCCACTCATCTGGAGTATGTCACCAGGTCTGGCCTGGCGGATGAAAGATCTCGTTTTTATGACCATCTTTCTTATGCAATTCGAGGAGAAGCGAGTCAACTTGCCTGCACCCTAATTCTTGGTAGAGTTATCAAAGCGCTTGGCACAACAGCAAAGAGAACTAAAATTCCAACTGGATCCAATGAGCGCCCTTAAGACTGTAATTGGCTTGCTAGTCTTTTCCCTTGCGCTTGACTGACAAGGAGTCCGCAATTGGAGGAGGGGCGAATGGAAGTACTTCACACTGAACACTCGCTTACGAAATGGAACAGAACTCTCAGGATTCGAGAAGGACTAGGCAGGCTCTTTAGGGCTCTTCCTTAGACATCAAGTTAGACCCACTAGGTAAATAAAGGAATTACCAAGGTCAGACACATATCGCAATATTACATCTACCTTTGCCTTACTTCCTATCTCTACCCTTGATCCAAGGTAGCCGAAGGAGGGATTTTTACTAAGCTTTGCTGAAAAAAGTTGCAAACTTAAGTTCCGAAACTTTAGTCTTAACTTCGTTTAGTCAGAAGAACTTAGAACGGCGGTAGCAGGGCGAAAGGCAAGGTCACATCCTGCCGTCATAGCTTGCCTCCCATTGCTTCGTACGAGACAGAGAAAAAAAAATAAATATAAAAAGAAAAATGGAAATAGTGAATCAAGATCTAGACTATCCTCTATCCGGATAGATATGCCCCTATGAGCGACTATGCCGATCTTTAGATGTTTTGGCCACGTGCGTTTCCGCTAAGAAGAAGAAGGTTTGGATCTTTAAACCTTAAGAGGATGCTATCGAATGTGCTCTTGGCGCACGTGAGGGATGTGACCTATGTTAGGTCCATAAGATAGCACAGCTTTTAGTGTTCTATGATTCACCTCCGAATAATGAGTAGATAGGGAAGAGCTTTTTATTTTTCTCTTCATAGAAGACTGATGGGTGGAGCAAGAGGTCAAATTACTATAGAAAGAAGAGTTGTAAACTATAGGACTTCTTTTTCTAGTAGTAAGATTTAGGGTTTTTTCGTTCCTTCTCTTCGATAAGAATATCGATTTGAAATGATAAAAATTCCTCTTTATTCTCTTGTGCTCAGCGAAAGAACTGCCTAAGCATACTTTTTCGGATCCAAACTTCTTTGTTCTTTCTAAGTCTTCGTCTTGCATAGAAGAACGCAACTGTTGCAAAAACGGGTCTTTCAGTAGTAGGCGGCATCCCCTCTTAGTTTTAAGTAAGCGGAACCATTCCGTTTTGGTTCTTCTCCACATTCTTACCGGGCTATCCAGGAATTTTCCTATGATTTTCGAAACTGAAATTTCGATATAGAAGGATCTCCTTATTTCTGAATAGATTATAGCATCATTTTCTTTCAAAGATATGAAATCACCTTGGGAAACTTGAAAAGAAGTAATGCTGACTATTACATTATTCACACAAAGCCTTCGATGACTTATCGGCTGCCTTGCTTGAGGAAGAGTTTCACTAAAATGGAGACGAACCGGAATAACGTCCGATCTTGTTTCTGGATTGAGTGGAAAAGGGATATATGAAGTTCGTTCTGTTCCTCTATGCATCTCTGTGATGGGTAAATCTCCATGAAAAAGGGGCAACTTTCGTGTAGTTTGTAATTGGATGTAACTATTCAGATTTTTTCGAGAATAAATCATTCTCTTAATAGATCTCGTCTTGTTCCTCAATCTTCGAAGAATGCGGCGTTGTATTATTGTAAGTTTCCTGTTCCAAACATTTCCTTCAAGTAGACGACAAGTTTTAAATCTTAATGCGGGCATTCCTCCCTCACATGCATTTGCTTGCAACAGATTCTTACTAAGACCCCATAGACACGGTCTCGGTATCTTCACTGTTGCCCCTCTTCTCAAAGCCCTTCGAGAGGAAGATGAATGTCAATGTGCCATTTTCTTCTTTCCCCTACTATTTACTCTTCTTTTCTTCTAGCATCCCCCGTAGCGGGGAAGCATTTCCTTTGCTTCGAATCAATCGTATCAACCTTTCCAGCACTAATCCTTGTGCTAATTCTTGGGGTCCATAGAATAAAAGATTCTTTTTATTTTTTCGATTTTGAGTTATTTTTAGAAGAGAGAAAGAGTAGAAACAAAGGGTACGCTCTCTAGAAGATTTGCTCGGAGCTGTTCACTTTCACTCGGTCGACTGGTATCTTGAAACCTCTTCGCTTGCGGGGGCAGGAGTGGAAACGTCTGAGAGAGCGCTTCGCGAAAGAATCGTGTGGCGCGGTGAAGGGTTCCCGTTGGGGTTTCCGGCTCTCCTGGTCTCCACCTACTTGTGGAAGAGGGGGGTGAGTTGATATTAAGGTGTCAAGGCGCTCGAAGAAGGCCACAAGTGGAAGCAACCGATGCTTTGGTCATTCAGTTGACTCCTTGCTGCCAGTCCGTGCTTGCTGTCATGCTGGCAAAAGCGGGGCTTTCGGTCGGTTTTACCTACTATTGGATTTGAACCAATGACTCTCGCCGTATGAAAGCGATACTCTAACCGCTGAGTCAAGTAGGTCAAGCTGAGTCAAGTCAGAGAAAATAGACCCCTATAAGTATAAGAGAAAGCCGCGCAACCAAAGTTCCCCTTACTATACAAGGGGGGGCGGAGCGCTAAGAAAGAGAAAGCGTTATCACTATACGAAATGAAGCAGCGGCTAGCACGCTAAGCTAAGATCAACCACTTGGAGAACGCGGAGCCTTTCTTTCTCGGTCGTCTGTCTTAAGAAGTTAAGCGGATTCCGATTCATGTGGTCGTTCTCTGCTGCATTGGTGTTTTCACTCCCCACTCTCCACCAGAACAAAATGTTTCCACTATATCTCAGGAGTAGTCAAAGGAAGTACGGCGGGTCCGAGTAGGAAAAAATGAACTAAGAAGTAGGGCATAGAACAATGGATCAATTCATTCAACAAGATCCGTTCGGATCAGACCAGGATGAATGGGATTGGTTTGACCTCTCGCTCGGAATTCACCCGCCGCCGGCAGATGTCCCATGCCACGTTTCGTGAACAGCTATGCCCGAGAATGAATGAATTGTGATATAGCGCCGAATAAGTCACAGCTCTATTCCCGACTTGAAATCCATAAAGGACTTTAAGGGAGAGAAAATAGGGGGCCCTAAAATGCCTCGGGACGACTGCACGTTACATCATAGCAGCACGACCAAATGGAGGCGGAAAGCCGGTTGGGCGCTAGCGCTTTATATTATACTAATATAATATGAATTCAATTAAGTTAAGGGCTTTTCCCTTATTAGTAAAGTTGCTCGAGGCCGGAAAATGAGAATACAATCTAGAAGATCTGGTCGAATGGTAGAAGAATCTATGGATTCGTTAGGAATCGATAGTCGTTGGCTGGACATACGAGTCACAACCGGCCGGGAAGAGGAGGGATCAACGACGGAGCTACTAGCTACTAGTTGTAAAGGAAAGGACAAGACCACCTTTCGTACATTTCTACTGGTCCAGACATTCGAATAGCGAACGAAAGACCAGGAGATTGGATCTAGAAAGCACTTCCAGCAGGGTTGACGGCTGTGTGGTCCTCATTCAGCTGGAAGTAGGAAATCAATCCCGGCACGACCGATGACTTAGTCTCCTTCTCCGCTTCGACTCAACCACCTACCTAACCTCTTAGAAAAGATCCGATAGATAGCAGCTACCTAACTTTTAAGCCCTTCACCAATCAAGGTCTTTCATCTAGTAAGTCCTAGTACTATGTTCTCCAAGCTTGACTAATAGAGTAGGCAGGCCCTTTAGAGAGCAGTAGAATGTTGGGTTAGCTCTGCCTTTAAGTGATAGGGGGTGAGGGGAACTGCTCAGAAATGTCTTAGTTGGTTGAGGAGTGACCGATCCGGTCAGTCAAAAAATAGTAAAAAAAAGAAAGTCTGTCTGGTCTGGTGTAGCTAATGTGACTTTCTCGATCTATAGTTCAGAATCTTTCTCTCTCTTGACCAATGCTCTGGCTTCCCTCACTCAAAAAATAAGCCGTTGTGACACAGGTGTCTCGAGGTAGGCCGTGGATTGAATAGAGAAAGAAGGGCTAGAAGAGCATCCATAGGAAGAAGAGGACGGAAGAGTAGTGCATCCGTGTCTACTCACTCCGGTGGGATTCCAAGATGAAAAGGGATCAATCCAATTACAGCTGTCAGCTAGATAGACGAAACGAGGGCATATCCAGACGTTTCAGTGGTTTCCATTTCGATGGTGACATTAACATCCTTTACCATCTTAGTAGAATCTTAACTCAACTCGGGAGAGGAAGAATCCACTCCCTGAGAAAGAAGGAAGTGCTTGCGCCTTAGGAATCTTGCGCTAAGGCTTGAACTTGCTGCATTCTAGTTTCCAGGAGCGCACTGGAGTTTGATCTTTCAGTCGTTCATTCTTCAAGGCATAATCTTTCGTGACAAGCGGAAGACGGAGGAGCAGGCAAGAAGAGCAAGTATAGTGAAAGTATCCTCATGGGGCAAACAAAAAGAGGTTGAGCCCCAACGTAAAATTAATGCATTGATTCAAGGGGTACCCGTGCAAACATCGTCTATCTCTCTGGTCAAGTGGCTCCGCTCTTAGGGAGAGAATCTACGGATTCTGTGAAAGGGCTTCCCTATCTATGATTGAGCTCTCGCTCTTACTCTTTCTATCAGTCGTGTTTTTTATTTTCTCTCTGACCGTCAACTTGCTTGATTTACTAACCTCGTGTTCTCATCCACTTTAAGGTCAGGTCGAAGCAAAGCGTTTTCCTTCCTCTTCCTATCGGAAAACAAGAACCCGCCAGCTAACTTCTCTCTAGTGGGCTTCACTTGTACGCTATCCTTCCTGACCTTACCTCGACTCTACTCTCCAAGCTCACTGCTCGACGCTCGCCTGACATATCGGTCTGAAGTTTCTTTGATCACTTAGGACAGACAATCTTTCTAAAAAAGAAAAATCTCGTAATATAGTTCAAGAAAGTGGCTGTGACGTGAATTGCATTGTGCTCATCAACGTGTAAGCTGCACCATGCTGAATGAGAGAATGACATTCCCTTTCAATTGAGATATTGCGTATGATAAGAGAGATAAAGGTTCCTTTTTTTCCGGTATGCTGCTCCGCGAGCAAGGAGCGATAGAAGCTAGTATTCTGTAATGAATAACAAGAGTCTGGCACTATAGGGGAATCCAACACCTAGTGATTTACATTTTACACCTTATCTTCTATACTTTCGGTGGAAAAACCAGCCGAGTCTTCCAGCAGGAGTTCCACGCCTTTTTAACCTGCATAAAAAAAAAGGAAGTCTTGCGCCGGGCATGATCCCGGTGTCGAGCAGAGCAGAGCGAATGAAAAAATTGGAATGATAAATCATTTTCAAATGAGACTCTATGGTAGTCCTACGCCAAGTGATCTAGAATTTATGGTAGATGAGGGTTTTTCTTTATCTTCAGGTGGTACCTCTACTACTCTTTCTTCAACTAGGTCGGACGCACAGCTCCACCTGAGTTAGAGCGGTTATTTGAGAGAATCTGCAATGAATACGCGGAGTGGGTGGTGATAGCCGATAAGCAATTACCCCCCGAATGGGACATGCCTGACCTTGTTCGGGCAGTGATAGGGGAGGAAGCGCTAGCCACCCCAAGCTATATGAGCGATGCCTATTATGATGTAATGTTACATGGACAAAATAGTTGGTTATGCCAAGAAATTTTGAAGTTTCTTGATCTAATCAACTATGTCTTCTAGTCTGTTTGGAAGGATAACTCATTTTCATTTCATCTTGTGACTCATTCTCTTCGATCTTCTCTTTGATTGCTTTTTAAAACGTCTTTTTAACTGAACTACAATGGTCTGATTCTTTTGAAGAAGATATGTAGGCAATTCGGCGTATACCCGGATGCGACCCCATCCACTCCCTCCATCCATGGATAAGGATAAAACAGCATCTTTCACTGTTTCGTTGGAAAAACCAACGCTCATATTGACTTTCTTTCGCCCTACTCTAAGGGTACTTTAAAGATTTTGATATCTTTTTTTTATATTATATAAAGGCCCCAGAACGCTAAAAGGTGAGGGAACCAGAGTTCTCTTTCTAAAAAATAAAAATAAATGACTATAAGGAACCAACGATTATCGATTCTTAAACAACCTATATTCTCCACACTTAATCAGCATTTGATAGATTATCCAACCCCGAGCAATCTTAGTTATTGGTGGGGGTTCGGTCCGTTAGCTGGTATTTGTTTAGTCATTCAGATAGTGACTGGCGTTTTTTTAGCTATGCATTACACACCTCATGTGGATCTAGCTTTCAACAGCGTAGAACACATTATGAGAGATGTTGAAGGGGGCTGGTTGCTCCGTTATATGCATGCTAATGGGGCAAGTATGTTTCTCATTGTGGTTCACCTTCATATTTTTCGTGGTCTATATCATGCGAGTTATAGCAGTCCTAGGGAATTTGTTCGGTGTCTCGGAGTTGTAATCTTCCTATTAATGATTGTGACAGCTTTTATAGGATACGTACCACCTTGGGGTCAGATGAGCTTTTGGGGGGCTACAGTAATTACAAGCTTAGCTAGCGCCATACCCGTAGTAGGAGATACCATAGTGACTTGGCTTTGGGGTGGTTTCTCCGTGGACAATGCCACCTTAAATCGTTTTTTTAGTCTTCATCATTTACTCCCCTTTCTTTTAGTAGGCGCCAGTCTTCTTCATCTGGCCGCATTGCATCAATATGGATCAAATAATCCATTGGGTGTACATTCAGAGATGGATAAAATTGCTTCTTACCCTTATTTTTATGTAAAGGATCTAGTAGGTTGGGTAGCTTTTGCTATCTTTTCTTCCATTTTTATTTTTTATGCTCCTAATGTTTTGGGGCATCCCGACAATTATATACCTGCTAATCCGATGCCCACCCCGCCTCATATTGTACCGGAATGGTATTTCCTACCGATCCATGCCATTCTTCGTAGTATACCTGACAAAGCGGGAGGTGTAGCCGCAATAGCACCAGTTTTTATATGTCTGTTGGCTTTACCTTTTTTTAAAAGTCTGTATGTACGTAGTTCAAGTTTTCGCCCGATTCACCAAGGAATATTTTGGTTGCTTTTGGCGGATCGCTTACTACTAGGTTGGATCGGATGTCAACCTGTGGAGGCACCATTTGTGACTATTGGACAAATTTCCCCTTTAGTTTTCTTCTTGTTCTTTGCCATAACGCCCATTCTGGGACGAGTTGGAAGAGGAATTCCTAATTCTTACACGGATGAGACTGCCTGAAAAGTGAGAAATTCTGACACCCATCATTTTCGAGTGAGTATTACACCAAGAATTGACAAGCCTTTAGTTGTACGTTTTCTATTTCTTACGTGACTTTGATGAAAGAAAGCATTCCGGGAACAGGAATAAGAGTAAAGGCCTTCCTTGTCATTGTAGTAGGCTTGTTTGCAAGAGAGAAGAAGCAGCTTCAACGATGCAATCAGACCTGTGAGAGTAAGCATGAGAAGCCAGTCTGTCTGCAATTGAGTTGCCTTGTCTATAGATGTGAGAAACCATCATGCCAGAAGACAATAAGCTGATGCATTCTCTGATCAAGTAAAGCACATGTCAAGGGGTGGATATAAGACCAAGGATGGAGTCCACCATAACTTTGGAATCAGATTCGATGTCATTCACTTGGATGCCCTTATCAGAACATAGTTTGAACCCATCTCTGAGAGCTCTAGTCTCAGCCATCATGTTAGTACCATTGTGATAGAATGAAGAGAAGGAAAAAATAAAAAATTTGACCTTAACTCTTTCTCAGGATACCACCACCTGCACTCTCCCCCATAGTAGCTGATCCATCTATGTTGAGTTTGGTACATTTTGGGGGAGGAGGATTTGATCCATATCCCGCTTTTATTTCCCTTCGGGCTCCTTATTCCGAGGCTGTTCTTTATCACGGCTCTTCTGAGGCTTTCCAACCAACCCTGTTGACTCGGAGTATTCAACCCCCCATTCGCCTAGCCATCAGATTCCTCCGCTGCCATCTTCGCTTTTGGCTCCTTGTCATTTGATCTGGGGGAATCAACCTCGAAGAAGGGAGCCTAGGAGCGTAGTTTGGCCTGTGTTCAAAATTCAATGCTCAAATTCCAGCTTCAAGCGTTCTGCAGCTCATAATCATATTATGGAAAAGGAGGCGTGGGAAAACGGCACCAATTCTGTCCAATAACACCAAAAACCTCATTTTTTAGTCCTTCGGCCTTCGCAAACAAACAGTCCGGCCAACCCAAGTAATCCCCCATAACATCAATCAGTACCGCAAAAGGCTCAAAATCTGACTAAGTCTCCAGCAACTGCGGAGCGGGGGATAAAGGAACAGCAGGATTACAACATTGCACAGGATCAATCAGAATGCGGGAGCGCAGAGCCTTTAAGAGATAGGGGGTGCGGGAGCAGAATACTTAATACTAAGGATTCCCCGCGGTTTTTCATGCAGATTTGACCACGGTGTGCACCCCCCTTAACTTAACCCCTATTACGTAAGGGGGACCTTCGGCGGGATAAAAGAGAGTGCGGGAAAAGCAGCTACAGATACAGGACAAAAGAAGGAGTGGCGCACTTAAAGAGTAAAAAACTCCATCGTAGCGCAAAAGAGCATCCCGCAGAAAGAGGATCCCGCGGAAAGTTTCCACTTTTCTGTCCAGCTGAAAAATGGAATGGAATAGTCTAAGATGCTTAATAGCTCCAACAAGCGCGAAAGCCGTTGCTTCTTGCTTTCGAGCCCAAGCCTACGTTTGCTT